TCAAAATCGTGAGCATCAGCATGTAGGTTCCAGATCCAAGTGGTAGTATCAGGTCCCTTAGCTATTGTTCTTGAGAAATGACCGGGTTTAGCCCATTCCTCGAAAGAAGTTTTTATGGGATCCCTATCTACCAAAATTTTGACTTCTGGTTCCGGCGAACGAATAATCATTGAGTCCTCCTCTTTCCGGACAACACATACAAAGAAACCCGCCAACAGTCGCTCAAGTAATTAGTGAACCGATGATAGATGCTTATAATTTTTTGCTTTATCTTCTATCTCCCATTGATTCATCTATTTTCGTTAGTTATTCACTAGAGCAATTATGATCTGGAAGTCGATCTGGGGCAAGTGTTCGGATCTATTATGACATATCCATAGGGTGCTTAACGGACCTTTTTTAATTAAAAAAGTTTTCGTACCTTTACATGGGTACACAAAGAATTTTTTTATAACCTAATATAGTGTATTCAAATTTCAATTATAAGTTCCGAAATTTAGCTTTTTTTTTTTTTTATGTTTTAACTGGAGGATATTATTCTATTTCAATAAACGTATAAACGCTTATTAGTTATTACTAAGAAACATTCTAGTATGTATATTTAGTAATTTTCAAATTTATTTTATTGGTTTTAATAGTCGAAAAGAAAAAAATAGATATTCTCATATTCATGTACTGCTTAGCCCTAGAGAATAGCAGATGAAATAGAACGATTTGAGAAAAGGATATAATGAAATTTTTTTTATTGGTTCTTCTGATATAAAAAGGGATCTGGTTTATTTGACCTGGAGGGTCAAGAAAATAAAAAACGATTAATTGTAAAACGAAATAAAGGTATAATAAAAAATAAAAAAAAAAAAAAAAAAAAAAAGAAACAAAGGAAAAGTTATTATTCGAAGCGCCTCGTGATCGTCAACCAATTCTGTGCTTCAATATAATTACCAGGAGTAAGCGTTATAGCCTGTTTCCAATACTCAGCGGCTTGAGCGAACCAAGCCTCCGCCATTTCAGAATCTCCTTGTTGAATGGCCTGTTCTCCACGGTCGGAATAGGCGGGTCAATTCCCTCCCTGAGAACCGTACTTGAGAGTTTCCTACCTCATACGGCTCGACAACTAACTCTTTTGTTTTGGTGTACCTTTTTTTAACTTGACTATTTTAACTTTATATCTAATTGAATGAGATATCTTATAGATATTAGATTTTGTTTTTCGTGGATGAAACAAAAGATAGTAATTACATGAGTTTCAAACTTTAAAAATTATTATTTAATTGATATATTTTTAATTAATATATTAATTAATATTAATATAATAAGTTTTATCTTTTCTCCTACCTTCAGAAAATAAAGGCATGTCCGCTGGTTTTAGATATTAGAATTTTCTGAAAGGTAACTATCCCGCTCTCAATTTATATAGAATATTTGAAAAAGCCTTTTTTTTTTCATACTTCATAAAAATAAAAAAGACTTACTGTCTTTAGGATCTGATGCTACACCGCTGCTCAATACCTTAGGGGATCCACTCTATTACATAAGTAGATTCCTAAGATTTATCTCAGATTATGATATAAATAAACATGATATAAATAAACAGCTCTTGTTGTATTGGTACAAAACCTTTCCAATTGATCTTTACGGTGCTTCCTCTATCAATTAAATCTTTTTTTTTTTTTTATCCATATAAGAAAGTATTTAGGCATATCTAGTCTTCACTTCATATTTGATCTATGAAGTTTCTTTATTTGCTACAGCTGATAAAAAATCGTTTTGGACGATGCTTATGTAGAAAGCCCTGTTTTTATGTTTCTAGTATTTCATTGACTAGTCGTTCGTTATTTTTTTCTATAGTGGAGATAGTCGCACGTAATGACAGATCACAGCCATATTATTAAAAGCTTGTGGTAAAAAGGGGTTTCGTTCTAATGCCCGAAAATAATATTCTAAAGCTTTGGTATGTTCCCCATTACTTGTGTGGATAAGGCCTATATTATAGAGTATATAACTTCGATCATAGGGGTCAATTTCTAGTCGCATAGCTTCATAATAGTTCTGTAATGCTTCCGCATAATTTCCTTCAGATTGAGCTGACATCCGTTACGATCGTCATTCGCTTTAACGAATTCTCCGTTTCAGAACCGTATGTGAGATTTTCATCTCATACGGCTCCTCCTTTAGGTACATAATGAAAATAATATATGGAAAAATTTGATGTCATTATGAACTGAGTGGGGCTAATGTTTTTACACGAAATCCCTAGCCAACCTTCTTGCAAAAGATCTTTTCTTGCTACCATGCTATATAAAAATCAAAAAGTAAACTATAAAAATTTCTTTGTTCTCAACGCCCCTAAATTTCCAGGAATTAGTCACTTCAACAGTCTTCAATGGTTATATGGGTATCCAAAGTACGAACGAGATGGATGTTTATTGTTCCAACCATTTTAATTAGTCCCAATCCTAACGAAGACGACAGAAAAGGAATCATTTTTAAGAAAGTTTTTGTGTTGTTGATTTCTCGGCGTAGTGCTTCTTCCCCCATGCCTCCTATTCGTATATTGTAGTAGTAGGATTGATCTGTAATACGGGAACCATAGGTAAAAACCTTTTGCTCAATACTAGAATTCACAATTGAAGCATCTAAGGCTGCATTAATCGTGGATACATGACAGAAGGGATTGCTTTTTTATATTATAAACTTCACCTTCAAAAGCGTAGATTTTTTTCAATACTCATTTTTCTTTATATTCCAAATTGGCGAGAAAAAAAATAATAATGATAATCAAATCGCACCATCTCTGTAATAAGTAAATGCCTCTTTTTCTCCGGACGTTGTCGGAATGACTCGTAATAAGATATCGGCTACAATTGTAAAGGTTTTATCAATAAAATTTCCATTTATACGTGATCTTGGCATAGGTAGTAATCCATTCTATAACTCTTTTTATTTCCTTTACCTTTTCTTTTGTGATAAAATTTTATCACAAACAAAGAAAGTGTATAGTACGAACTAACATAAAAGCGGACTCGTTAAAATAAAAAAATCTTCTATCTACTTCCAATTTTTTTCGGTCGAAAAGGGGATCTATTAACCATAATCTAAAAAACGATGAATAACTCGCTATTCACCCAGGTACTCAGTCATAATCCTGATGTCGGAGAGATGGCCGAGTGGTTGAAGGCGTAACATTGGAACTGTTATGTAGACTTTTGTTTACCGAGGGTTCGAATCCCTCTCTTTCCGTACGTTCAACTAATTAATCAATCTTACGTAATTGAACAAAATGTATCAAATCAAATAAAAAATAATAGATATAAAATCTACATTTCTTTCATCTTTCATATGTAAAAGGCTGGAAAGAGCAAACAAGGGATCCAAACCTCCCTACCAATCTCTGATACTATGATACATGAATAGTAAAAATATTCCCCGACACAATCCCTTACCTTGTGCCTTTTTTTTTTTTTTTTAATCAAAAAAGAGGTCAAAGGGGAGTTGTCCGAACTCTTTTTTTTTTAGTTAGTTTTTTTTTACTTAAGTTAGGTTTATTAAGTCTGTCGAGAGTAATATTCTACGACAAGCAATTCATTTATTTTCAAACCGACGCATTTCCTATCTATTATTTGATTGACTAACCCTTCATATTGGAATGTGTGAAGAGTCAGATGGTTTGGCAATTCCTCGGGGGCAGATGAATCAAGAAGATTTTGAACCAAAGTTCGAGAGTTTTCTTCATCCTTCACTGTAATAATATCTCGGGGTTTGCAGCGATAACTCGGTATATCAACTATACGACCATTAACTAAAATATGCCCGTGGTTAACTAATTGGCGCGCTTGAGGAATAGTCAAAGCCATACCCAATCGAAAAAGGATGTTATCCAAACGCATTTCGAGTAATTGTAGTAAAACTTGACCTGTTGACCCCTTGGCTTTTCCGGCGATACGAACATATTTAAGTAATTGTCGTTCTGTAAGACCATAATGAAAACGCAATTTTTGTTTTTCTTCTAAACGAATACGATATTGAGATTTTTTTCCGGGGCGTGATTGATTTCTAAGATCGCTTACTGCCCTAGGCCTTTTACTAGTTAGTCCCGGTAAAGCCCCCAGACGGCGTATTTTTTTAAAACGAGGCCCTCGGTAACGTGACATAAAGACTCCTTTTTTTTTTTTAATTGTACAAAACTAAACAAAATTTAAACTGAACTAAATGATAATGATAAATGACGTGAAATCCACTCCAATAAACTATTGTAATACAAAGAGTAAGAAGAGATACCAACATACAGATTTTTTTATTGTATATACAATATATATAAATCAAATAAATCACCAAAATTTTCCTTTAGTTTATTTATTTAATTTCTTTTGAAAAGATCTAACCCTTTTACCCAATATATATTATGGAAGTTTCGACTTCAGAATATAAATGGAGTGGTAACTCTTGGAAAAAGGTGAAAGAAGTCTTTTCACTCTTCTTTTACGTTGAAAGTACATTAAAAAGTATGTAAAAAAAATATGAAAAAGCCGGCTATCGGAATCGAACCGATGACCATCGCATTACAAATGCGATGCTCTAACCTCTGAGCTAAGCGGGCGCAAATAAAATAGCGCATGCATACAAATTAACTAAACTACTAGATCATATCAATTAACTATTGAAATTTTTCCTTATCTATGTATAATTAATAATATTTTATACATTCTAGAACAGAATATAGCTCAAATAAATAGTGACTATAATTAAATAAAGCTAATTAATTAATTATTAATTAATAGAATATAGCAATATATCAACTTTATAATTTTGATTTCATTAGTTTATAAATACGAAAATATTAATTAGATCAGAAAATTTTTTTTTTTAAGTTATAAGTTAAAGGATATCTGATTTGAAATTCGTGTTTTTTGTTCTAACCTCATCCTATTATTATTATTTTATACTTTTTTGATTTTTAGTTTATTTCTAAATTTTTATTTTTTATTTTTTTATAATATTATATAATTATTATATAATAATTAGAATTAATATTCGAATATTCAATTCGAATAGAAGTTTTTAGAATTATTCTAATTTAAAATCTACGAAGTAGACTTATAATCTTTTTCCATTGTACATTCTAGAATTCATCGAAGTAAAAAAAAAAAAAGAATCGATCGTTCGACTATTTATTCAAATTTAAGACAAAGATGAGAAAAGGAAGAACATATATATGTTCTGTAATATAGAACCATATTGAATTGCAAATACAAAAATGATAGAATCTTTGTTGATTAGACTAAATCAATATGGCTGGGGCTAAAAAAAATGAAAGAAGATACCAAAGAAATAAAATAAGTATCTACATGTAATGAATTCCAAGATAAGATATATTGCAAGGTTTCGGCATAAGAAAAAGTGGAAAGGCATCATAATGAGATCCTAATCTCACAGCAAAAAAGGGGATATGGCGGAATTGGTAGACGCTGCGGACTTAATTGGATTGAGCCTTGGTATGGAAACCTACTAAGTGATAACTTTCAAATTCAGAGAAACCCTGGAATTAACAATGGGCAATCCTGAGCCAAATCCTGGTTTACGCAAACAAACCAGAGTTTAAAAAGCGAGAAAAAAGGGATAGGTGCAGAGACTCAATGGAAGCTGTTCTAACAAATGGAGTTCGCTGAGAGATCCTTGGTGGAACTTATTTAATCGGACGAGAATAAAGATAGAGTCCCATTCTACATGTCAATACTGACAACAATGAAATTTAGAGTAAGATGAAAATCCGTTGACTTTTAAAATCGTGAGGGTTCAAGTCCCTCTATCCCCAACTCTACGCCCCAAAAAAGTATTTTTGACACCTTTTTTAGTTATTTAAGAATTCATTATCATTTTTCATTCATCCTACGCTTTTACAAAATAGATTTTCTTATTATATACAAGATACAAGTCTTTTGGGATCTATCATATACGTACAAATTAGAAAGAAATATTTATTTTAATTTTTGAGAATCTATATCTTTTTTCATTTAATACTTTTGCGTTTCTTTTAATTGACATAGACCTGAGTCATCTAGTAAAATGAGGATGATAATTCAGTAATGGCCGGGATAGCTCAGTTGGTAGAGCAGAGGACTGAAAATCCTCGTGTCACCAGTTCAAATCTGGTTCTTGGCATAGGATTGATTAATTTTGATAAGTTTTTATAAATTAAAAAAATCTTTAGTAAAAAGTGCAATCATCTTTTATCCCCCCCTCATTTATTGCTTTCCGATCTGATTTATTCATTCCCGGTTATGTGACTAAAGTTGGCTAAGTTATGTGCGCGATACAAAGTTCATAATGCAGAACTCTTTTTTTTTTTTAGTTCGTCCTATTGGCCCGGCTTTTACGAAAAAAGTATCTGTCAAATTGGAGTTGGAGATCAAGCACTAATATGAATGAGGCCTCAGTTCTTCTGTTTGTTTGATCTAAAACAAATCGAATTAAAAATAAATATTCCATGAAGGTCTTTAGTTGTAGAAGTTAAGACTCATTTTTTATCATTCAATAAGCATCTTGTATTTCATAAAAATTGGGGGCAATATAATCCTTACGTAAAGGCCACCCTATCCAACTTTCGGGCATTAAGATCCGTTTCAGTCGTGGATGGCTATCATAAGTGATTCCTAACATATCATAAGATTCCCGTTCTTGAAAATACGTACTTTTCCAAACCCAGAAAACAGATGGAAGTCTAGGATTACTCCTATGAGTAAAAACTTTTATGCAGACTTCTTCCGCTTGATTGACACCATATTCTATTCTCGTAAGATGATACACACTGGCTAAGAGGCCACCTGGTGCTACATCATAGGCACATTGCGAACGTAAATAATTGTAACCATATACATATAAAATTACAGCAATAGAATGCCAATCTTCAGGCTTTATTTGTAAAGTCTCTATTCCTTGGTAATCGAAGCCCAACGATCTATGAACCAGCCCGCGTTTGGTTAGCCAAACGGACAAAGTGCCCTGCATCTTTTTTATTTCCCCCACAACTTTTTTATATAAAGTAAGTATTTCACATTTATCATGAGTTCGAATTTATGATACTTTTTTTTCTTATTCTCTAAAACCCTCCCTAATTAATTAATTTATGGGAAGATACTGGACTTTTGTATTTAAAAAATGTTTCAGTAGAGATCTCTGAAGTAGATGATGGTGGATAGAGTAATTCTTGATCATAATTTCCAGTATGCGTACTGCGCACAACAAAAAACTTGTGATTGGTAGTAAAACACCGATTACCCTGTTGAGGTCTAATTCGATCCGTATAGATTTCTCTAGCTATTTTCTTACGAAGCTTTGTTATAGCGTCTATAACAGCCTCTGGTTTAGGTGGACAACCCGGCAAATATACATCTACAGGAATTAGCTTATCAACTCCGCGAACAGTACTATAAGAATCCGTACTGAACATCCCCCCTGTAATTGTACACGCTCCCATAGCAATCACATACTTTGGTTCAGGCATTTGTTCATATAATCTAACTAAAGAGGGAGCCATTTTCATTGTTACTGTACCCGCTGTTAAAATAAGGTCCGCCTGTCTAGGGCTTGATCTTGGTACTAGCCCATAACGATCAAAGTCAAATCGGGAGCCGATTAATGAGGCAAATTCAATGAAACAACAGCTGGTACCGTAAAGAAGCGGCCATAGGCTGGAAAGTCTTGACCAATTTGAAAGATCATTTAACGTAGTTGAAATAACTGAATTTTTTGTTGTTCGATCAAATACGGGAAACTTAATGGAATTCATAATTTTTTTCAATGGTTTTTTTTTGTTATTGTACAAGTATTCAGGAAACGAACTAAGACCATTCCAAGGCTCCTTTTCGCCATGCATAAACTAAACCAAGAATTAGGATAAGCACGAAAATCAAAGCTTCTATAAAAGCGGATACCCCCAGTACATCGAAACTCATTGCCCACGGATACAGAAAAACTGTTTCAACATCAAAAACAACAAAAACTAGAGCAAACATATAATAACGGATTCGAAATTGTAACCAAGCATCCCCGATCGGTTCTATACCTGATTCATAACTAGAAAGTTTCTCTGGCCCCTTCCTAATTGGAGATAAAACTCCGGAAATTAGAAATGCCAAAACAGGAATAGCACTTGATATTATTAAAAAGGCCCAGAAAATATCATATTCGTAAATCAGAAACATAGACAAACTCCTATGAATGTGAAAAAAAAAAAAATGCCCGCTTAGTCAATTCCAATCGGAGTGGATTGGGCAAGGGATATAGAACTCTTGAGTCAAAACAAAAATTAAGGTTAATCAAATAATTTATTTTCCTTTGATTGCTGTGTTAGAGGTCTCATTTTAATATTTAAAAGTTTCTATTACTATTTAAAAGTTTCTATTACTAATAGTTTATAATAATATAATATTATTATGATTAATAACTAGTAATTTTTTGTATTTCTGTTTATGAAATTTTGTTTCGGTTTTATTAAAAAAAAAAAAATTTAGAAAAATCTCTTCATTTTTTATAACATATCATATCAAAAAATCCAGAAAGACTTTACCATACACCACACCCGTCTTACTTAATATTAAGATAGATTTACTTTAGGTTGAATTTAAGTATATTTCTGTTTTTATCTTTAAACAGGGCCGTGTCATAAAAAAAGTAACCAAGCTTGAGTGGGGATACAAAAAAATAAAGTATTATGAACTGTAGTTTGTGAACGAGGAAAATTAATAGAAAAAAATCCCCTTACGACTATGAAAATTAATGAAGAAAAAAGTTTATTCTAAATTATAAGTATCTATCTAGATATATCGATATATAGATAGTGATTGGTTCAAATAAAATTAGGCTTTCTTTTTTATTCTGAACGATCTCCAGGACTTATGGTTTAGGGTATGTAAATTTGGTTTATGAACAAAGTAATTGAAAGTAACCGGTTAGAAATAAAGAATCCAATAAATAAAAAAATTATGAAATTATTTTGATTTGAATGTCGTTTATTAGTTAGGGCTATACGGATTCGAACCGTAGACCTGCTCGGTAAAAGAGTTCGAACTTATTATTATCAAAATGATTCGAACTCTTTCAAAGACCCAACATGCATTTTTTTTTGCATTGGGCTCTTTCATTAACTGATATAAAGATCAGTTAGTCGACCATATTTTTTCTTAAAAAAAAAGATAAGAAATGGTTCCAAGTACTCTGATTGATTATTTTTTACTTCGAATACAATACAGAAGAACTACCAAAGTGTTTCAAAGAAGGGTTGGGTTCTCTTGACGTAGGTTTGCTTTTGGTCTAAATCAACTTAAGTAAATATAGTCTCTAACATCCTGATTAAAAAATCAATCATGAAACTTGCTACACCTTAAGGTTCATATCATAGGACGAAAAGATCATTTTTGAGTTCCTTATACTCATTCTGCCTAGCATTAAGTAGACTGGGTATTCACCCTATCAATATCTCAAATCAATAATGGGTTCTATTCATTCCCTACCTAACGGGGTACTTTAATAGGACCTAATGTCAGGCTATTGTTCTCCTCTTTTTTTCCTCAAAAAGTCATGGAGTAAGACATCGATTTATTAATCAATCAATTGGTTTGATTGCGTGATGGACTCCTCTGAAAAACTTTGGCGCACGTGTAAACGAGGTGCTCTACCTAACTGAGCTATAGCCCTTGTGTTTGTGATACACAGTTTATCTTAGCATGTAGATAATTTCTTGTCAAGATTAATATTACATGATCGAACATTATATCTCTTTGATCTGGTTGTTTATTGGTATTGCTTAGAAATAATATTGGATTTATAATCCTATCGATGTGATAGGTATCCCTTTGCCTTCTCTTTACGATGATAAATAACCTACTTAACTCAGTGGTTAGAGTATTGCTTTCATACGGCAGGAGTCATTGGTTCAAATCCAATAGTAGGTATAACTTATTAGACACCATTGATTATGGTGTCTAATAAGTTTTTGTAACCGGCTTTTTTCTTTTATTGTTTTTCTCGCTTTTCTATCCTATTTTTTTTTACATTCTTTGTGTTTTTTTTACACGTCAGATAGTCAGATAGTTACAAAATCAAATCGTATTGAGAGCCTCGACTCGTGTCCGAGCTCGTCTGAGAGCTAGATTTGCCTCAATTGTTTGTCTCTTGCCTTCAGCTTTTCTAAAGTTAGCTTCTGCTATTTCAAGAGTTTGCTGAGCTTCTTGTGGATCAATGTCACTATTTTTCTCTGCATCATTTACTAAAATAGTGATTTCATTGTTGCCTATTCTAGCAAAACCGCCCATCAGAGCCATCGTTAACCATTGGTTATTAAGGCGTATTTTCAAAATACCTATATCAACAGCTGTCGCAATCGGCGCGTGATTTGGTAATACGCCAATTTGGCCACTATTAGTAGATAAAATGATTTCTTTTACCTCTGAATCCCAAACAATTCGATTCGGAGTCAGTACACAAAGATTTAAGGTCATTTCTTCAATTTACTCTCCATTTCTAAGTTCGTAGCCTTCGCAGTAGCTTCATCGATGTTACCCACTAAGTAAAAGGCCTGTTCCGGAAGAGAATCAAATTCCCCGGAAAGGATCAATTTAAACCCTCTAATGGTTTCCGCTAGACCAACATATTTTCCCGGAGAACCTGTAAATACTTCTGCGACGAAAAAGGGTTGTGATAAGAAACGCTCGATTTTTCGTGCTCTTGCTACCGTTAAGCGATCCTCTTCGGATAATTCGTCCAACCCCAGGATAGCGATAATGTCCTGAAGCTCCTTGTAACGTTGTAAAGTTTGCTTGACTTGTTGCGCAGTTTCATAATGTTCCTCGCCAACGATTCGAGGTTGTAGCATAGTTGACGTTGAATCTAAAGGATCTACCGCTGGATAGATACCTTTTGCAGCTAATCCTCTTGATAGTACGGTAGTCGCATCTAAATGTGCAAATGTGGTGGCAGGAGCGGGATCAGTCAAATCGTCTGCAGGTACATAAACTGCTTGAATAGAGGTTATGGACCCTTTTTTAGTAGAAGTAATTCTTTCTTGTAAAGTACCCATTTCGGTACTAAGGGTGGGTTGATAACCCACAGCAGAAGGCATTCTACCCAATAAAGCGGATACCTCAGATCCTGCTTGTACGAAACGGAAGATATTGTCGATAAATAAAAGTACGTCTTGCTCATTAACATCTCGGAAATATTCTGCCATAGTTAAGGCAGTCAGACCAACTCTCATACGAGCTCCCGGCGGCTCATTCATCTGACCGTAGACTAGGGCTACTTTTGATTCCGCAAGATTTTGTTCATTAATGACTCCCGATTCTTTCATTTCCATGTAAAGATCATTTCCTTCACGAGTCCGTTCGCCTACTCCACCAAATACGGATACACCACCATGAGCTTTGGCAATGTTATTGATCAATTCCATAATTAGTACTGTTTTACCCACGCCAGCCCCACCGAATAGTCCGATTTTCCCCCCACGACGATAGGGGGCCAAAAGATCTACTACTTTAATTCCTGTTTCAAAAATAGATAGTTTTGTATCTAATTGTATAAACGCAGGCGCGGATTTATGGATAGGAGATGTTGTGCGAGTATCGACAGGACCTAAATTATCAACAGGTTCCCCAAGCACGTTGAAAATTCGTCCTAGAGTCGCTCCGCCGACTGGAACACTTAGAGGATTTCCCATATCAACCACGTCCATTCCTCTCTTTAAACCCTCTGTCGCACTCATAGCTACAGCTCTAACTCGATTATTTCCTAATAATTGCTGTACTTCACAAGTCACATTAATTTCTTGACCAAGAGTATCTCGACCCTTAACCACCAGAGCATTGTAAATATTAGGCATCTTGCCGGGGGGAAAGGCTACATCCAATACCGGACCAATGATTTGGGCAATACGTCCCAGGTTTTTTTTGTCACGTATCAAAACCTCTGGATCCGAAGTAGTAGGATTTATTCTCATAATAAAAATATGTTAAATTTGGTTGCGAAATTTTTCGAATACAGAAAAAATCTTCGATAACAAATTGATCGGTTAATTCAATAATAAATGGAAGTAAGCACTCGATTTCGTTGGTACCACCCAAGCTAATGTGCAATTCAATTTAAATTTCAATGAAGTAAAGGAATAGTCATTTTCAAGCTCAATTAACGGAAACCTTGTTTTAAAAAAATATATATAGTAAAAAAAAAAAAATTACTTTGTTTGTTTTTTCTATCGGATTCAAAACGGAACTCTATATTATAAATTATAATTTATTTTTTCGATCTCATTAGCCGTTTTTGTTTTTTTCAGATTTTTTTTTAGCGGTTATGCGTCCCATCTACCCCCCCTTGTTTTTCATTTTCATGGATGAATTACGCATATTGTCATATTGAGGATTTACATATATAACATATATTACTGTCAAGAGTGATTTTATTATTATTTTAATATTTTGATTTATAAAAAGTCAAAGATTCAAAAATTGAAA